GTGGCACGCACAGGACCTTCGATCGACCATGGGGCGTATTCTACCCTTACCGAATTTATTCTATTGAAGCGTAACGTAAAACTTCTCATGTTGCATTTCTTTGGTTTGGAAGTTCCAGAATGTTGTCTGTGGATTTCTAACAAAGGAAAGCCCCCCTTTTCTTTATGCCATTTGATTAATGAAAGTTCCGTGCTGCTCGCCACTCCCCGAGGCCAAGGACGGGGTCGAACCGTCATTCCAGGATTTGCAGTCCGATACATTTCCATTATGTTACCCAGCCAAACCCGCCACCTCGTGTGCCAAAGTAAAACGGTTGTTCTTCCTTCCCCGCTCCCTATTTTTCTACATATGCGGTGGCGGGCGGAGCACTCGATATGACCGGCGGCGGGTTACCAGAGAAGAGGGGACAACTGATTTCTCCCTTGCCTTGCTCCATTTTCCTTTTCTGATTTGAAGTAGCAAGCCACTCCACTACTGGTACAGAGGCCAGAAGTTTGCTTCCTCCATATGTTCAGGCAAAGAACATCTAGAAGCTAGCTTTTGTCTTGTAAGCTACCATGCCTAATAATAATAATAATATAATAAAATTTTGCTTACCAAAGCAAAGTGGTATTACTAAAAAAAAGTAAATAAGCAACCAGTTCCGTTCCAAGTGACATGGCTTTTCACTATTCCTTATTCCTTTCCAGAGAAGCCCATCCAGCCAGCCCAGCGGATCCATTGTTTATGCGGCAGTGCGATGCTGCTGAAAAACGTAAGCCCTTAGGTATAGGTTGGGGAAAACTCCAAACAAAAAAGGGCCTTATTCTTCCTTATATTAAATATAAGTTTTAGAAAGGGGCATCCCTACCCCCTAAATTACAAGCTAGCGCGCAAAGGCTTTTCAGCCGTTGTTGCTTTTTTTTTGCAGGCTCGAAAATATCTCTTTCGCCTCTCCTCCCTGTCTCCATTCTGGTTGATTCGCTTCTTCCTTCGCGCAAGCGCTTGGTTCGCCCCTTTTGTGTTGCATTTTTTTGTGATCCCCCGCTTCAGTTTGCGTTTTTCGGATAGCCGGGATCCGAGATTTCCTATTTATTTAAATGTCAGCTCCATGTTTTGGGCGGCCCATCTGGTTAGTTCAGCTATCACTGCTGGAAGCCCCTGCGGTTGTTCGGCTGCGTACTCCCCGTTTGCGTATCTCATCACACTCCCAAAGCATCTTTTTTTTGTCATATTTCTTCCGGTCGGCTTCGTGCAGATAGATGTTTGCCGGGGGATATTGGTGCTCCTGAGGTATGCCCTTCCGGTGGGTTGTTATATTTTCTGTCTATTCCATCCAGTGCCCGCACTGCGTCAGAAAATCTTCGTCTTCGATCTCTCTTCGCAACGCAATAAAGAAGTCTAACAGTTTCTCTCGGCATCTGTCTTTTAAGTCATTGATCTCATATCTATAAGCAGGGGGGTCTGCGTTCACTATTAAGCCTACGCCCGTCCATTCCTTTCAAGCTTTATCCCGCCCTTAGACTCGTTACGCTTAACGCCCACTTACTTAAAGACTGACTCGTTGGCTCCGCGCTCTATTCGGTCGGAACCCGGTTTGAGAACCTTCTCTCATAGATTCCTTTCACCAAGTCATCGCCAGCAATCAGCTCTTATCCCTTGGTGTGGTGTCAAAGGGCGAGTTCCTTTCTTGTCTTGCCCAAAAACTGGATTCTCATTGGAGAAAGACTCTCCCGCGGCAAGGTTTTACACATAGGGCCAGCTGCTTTCTTTATCTCGCTTGCCGTTAGTCTGTCTAGCGCCTTTCTTTCGGTTGGGGTCCGTCCCGGGGCTTAGACCGCTTGGGTTCTATTTTTCTCGAAGGCAGTCAACGTGCCATTCCTCTCCCATTAGACTTGTAAATCCTTTGCTCTTTTTCTTTCTCTCCCTCTACTTTATTTGACAGGGGCGGATAATACCACTCTATCAATAACAAGAATACAGTAGCAATTCAGTTTAAAATGGTTTGAGCTTGGAAGCAACCTACTATCTATCGATAGGCTAAAACAGACTGCTATTGGCTGCTTTGCCTATCTATTCTATTATGGCCGGCTTGGAGACATCAGAGGAAGACCGTCATTTCTATCCGGGTACGATCATAGCTTCATTCATTCGTTAAACCTTGGGGATAACCATTAGCATTGAGGTCAATCACCACACCACCTCTATCCTATCATACGACATTACATGACGCGAGAGTGCATGGTCAACACACACCTACCTAAAGCGCCTACGTTCCGCTTGCAGCCAATACAAGCACAACCTAACTTGCACGAGATTCAACAACCGAAACTACAGGTAGTCCCGAGGGGACGGCATCCTCCTATAATAGTTAGCAGTACTGAACAAGCGAGTCATAGGTCGGGGGAAAGAAAACGTCTTAAAAAAAAATAAAAAAAAAGGACATCGCTCTAATCCTTGAGAACTTCCTTGATGATTTAGCAATTGAGAGACGGTTGCGACAAGTAAGAAAGTGGGCCACCCGGGAACTGGAAGATAAAAAGAGTTCCTTTTGGCTTATATAATAATCTTTTTATAAATAACTAAACTCTAACTGGGCAGACCCTTAATCACTTCTAGTGGACTATGCATAGGACTACCCACGGAGCGGTGAAAAGACAGATAGTATTCCTATTGATTCTAAGGGAGAACGAAGGACGGAGTGGAGGATGGAGGCGGATCGGTTGGAACGCGGGCTAGCCGGCCGGGAGGTTCGATTCCTCCCCGATTCCTATTTACTCGATCCATTGTTCGTGCAATCTTAAGGTTCATAGTCCTTTAGCTCTTATTACAGTGGTTGACAGTGGCTTATGAAAGTGGTACCCCTTTCTTTACTTTAAACAGTGGTTTACACAGGTTGAATGATACAAGCAGGAAGCAAACAACAGGAAGAACCAGAGCGGGTGTAGATGCTCGTGAAGGAACGGGAGCTGAAGCAACAGGAATTGGTCAACGAGTAGGAAGACTTGGAAATTATTTTGAAAAAGGTGGCTAACACTAATATGCCTATCCACTACTATGGTGGTCATCATCGCTATGGCATGCACTGTGGCATGTTCTATGGTGCCTAGCCTATGCTGCTGGCCAACTACAGATCGATAGTGAGATTCTGATGCTATGCAGTTACGGATGCTCGTAATAGAGATTATGATCTTCGTTATCGGGAGTAAGATCCAGAATTAACTTCAAGTAGGGATCCTAGTGCTAGTTATCGGGGTTCTGTCTTTCGTGATCGTTAGGAAGAGCCGGATGCTAGTGATCTATATTTTGATGTTTGGGATCGAAAGATTCTGATGTTCGTAAGCGAGACCCAGATCCTCCAGTAGCACCAGCAACAGCAAATAAGCTACCACCTGATCTTGACCCTGACAGAACGGAATTCAAAGTTGAAGAAAAGTAATGGTTGAAGAACCTCGTCTCACATCTCTTCCTGGCCAAGGTGGGAAAAGCACAACTCCGTCCAGTATCTTTCCCTGTTCCGATATAGCAAAATATCCCACCCAGTAGAAGTGTGGATGGACCGGCGTGGATAGGGGAATGTCCCACCATCATATAGTCCAATTCCTTCCCAGTGCCAGCATTCCAGTGTACGCATATCTAGGCGCAGTTCCAGTAGATGACCTTCCTTGTTGATCCGGGACCAGAGCCTGTTGACTAAGTAGCAGATAGACCCTCGGAGGGGACGCCCGCAGCAGAGTCAGCAGAGAGAGCAGGGGCAGGAACATAACAAGCTCCATAGCCGGTTGTTAACCTAATAGCATGATGGGCATAGACAGTACCATAGGTTGGTTCCAGATCGAGCTATTAAAGCACCTGACGGAACGGAACCGAAAATCTGGTAGAGGAAAAGGCAGGAGTCTATTTAGTAGACTTAGTTGCGTATGTTGAGTAAAGAACAGCCCCGTGAAGCTACGGGCTTTCCCTCTGTCTGGCGCGCATCCTTCCCTCCCCTCCTTTCTATCATTAGAAGCAAAGAAAGGCAGGAGCTGGTTTTTAGTCCTAACAGATTGAGTAGCTTTTATAACCAGCATCTAAGTAACTTCCAGATCTATAGTCACCATCAGTGTTAGATCCTCTAGGTGCAGGGGAAGCAAGCACCTAAATTGGTGCCTCTTCCTTTCCAGCTCCTCTAGTAAAGAAAGGATCACCTCCGCCCAATAGAGCCTAGCCCGAGAGAGGACTTCTCCAGTGTGGATCGAAATGGTCTCGCGAAGCCGGTCCCCGGACAGCCAACCGAAGACTCTCAGAAAAAACAACCTTGACATGACCTCAGAATCAGAGATCAAGAGAGAACTAGTGATCAAGAATGACTCGATCCCTAACTGACAGATTCGATGACGAGAGTTTCAGATTCAGGAATCGAAAAATTCGTGACTATAGATAAGAATTCGGATATGCTGAACATCTTAGTCTGAGTATGCCGGATATGTCTTTGCCCAGTGGATTGGAGAATCAATAGAGCTCGTGGTTGATCTTCCAAATCCCGATCCGCTTCTTCCCCTTTTTCATTGTATTAAACCGGACGCTAGCCCATTATATGAGAACCTGTCGATGGTTTAGCTGCGGAGATCCTTCACCTTTTCCATTGGTCTTTGCTCCAAGCTTGAACAAGGGCTTTCTCTCTGCTTGAGTGGCTTGAAGCTACAACAATCAAGGCTGGGCCTTTTATTGCTCTTCTCTTGTCCCCTCGGGCTTATTATATTAAATTAAGGCAAGCGGTGGAACTGGAAAACTATCAATGCTTTTCTCCCTGTCTTTCCACTCATATAATGAAAAAAGAATTAATCTCGGATACGTCTTATTCCGTGATCCATTTAATGAATCATTAGAGTGCGCGTTGCGTGAGGAGTTAAGGGCTATTCCAGTCGATTGATCCTCCGCTTCTGGCCGTCTCGCTCCCATCGCTTTGTTGGCTGACAGCCCCTATCGCTAATCAGAGAGAGGTAGCGAATCTAATGTTGTGGCGGCCTTGAGCTCTTCTTCTTTCCGCCCGCCCTCTTTGCCGCAGCTATTCCATCTGGTGGTATACTAGAGTCTGCCTAAAGGCTGCTCTTCTGCCTGACCCTTAAGTTAAGTAAGGGCGGTGGAACTCTTATACTTCCTTTATCCGCTATCGCTATGTCACAAAGTTGGGTAAGCAGTAGAACTCGTTGCCCTTTCTTCCACGCTAGAAGTGAAAGCCCAGCCAAGTTCTTGGAGAATCTATAGTTTCTGGTGTTGGGCGAGATGGGGAGAAAACTCCACTCCTTGCTTCAGCCCTTCTTCTCCCACAGACCTGGGTGGGGATCTCTACTCGAATAGAAGGCGCGAACTCATCGATGCTATGACAGCCCTTCCTTGCCTAACCGCAGCTGTTTTCTCAGGTCGAGTTGAGGGCTTGAGCTTCTATGATTCCTGTATTGTAGCTTTTGCGCCGGCTGTCTTATTTCTTTAACAAAAAGAAAGGCCAGTTCTTGTCTAATCGATAGTGGCTCGTTCCTCTGATTATGGTTGAGCTGCCACTGATTGACTAACCTCAGTCAGGATCTCTGATCCCTACGACATGATCTCAGGTTCTTCCTCGGCCCCTTTCTTCTGTCTTTGACTTTGTGCTTTTTCTGTCCTAGGTAGGCTTCTCTTCTCGCTACTCCAGTCTAGTGGGGAAGGTCTGTTGGATTGTGGTGTTATGACTAATTAATAAATAGCGTATATAAAAGTGATGATATGATGCCCAGGCTAGGAACTGCTGTTATTCATAGTAGGGTGCTGTTCCCTTTCCCGAAAGAAAAAGATCCCGAGAAAAAGGAAGTAGGCTTCGGTTCAATCTGGGATCGAACTATCCTCTTTTCTTTGGCTGTGTCAAGCCAGTTCTCTGATCCGAGGGGGACTCTTGTGAAGTAAAGAAAGTTTCCAGGAGGGATCGAACCGAACTCCCACTCCAAGCTTTGGCATATCGAATATTTTATTTTAGCTAGTCTTATTAGACTAGCTTTGCTTTATAGAGTACAAGAGCTTTCCCTATCAGCTGTAACTAGATAAGAAAGAATAAGTCCTGCTTTGCTTATTATAAATAAATATAAAGTCTAAATTGAAGACTTTCATTTATTTATATAATAAGGATTGCCAACAAAGCCTTTTTTTTGTTTGGGTCCAGGGCTTCTTTGTTTCGGACAAGAGTGTCCAGCACGCAAGGGGAAATAGAATGCCCAAGGAAGATTAGCATGGGCAGAAGTTATATTTTATTGGATTCCATTCTTGAGCCACTCACGAAGTCCATGGTTAGGCTTGTTCAGATCAGAGGGGAGGCCATAATTTAGTAGCTTTAGGGCAGGTTATGAGGACATGGTCGGTGCTTTCATTGATTCCTTGGCACCAACAGGATCCCTGACTAATGTGCCAAGTGTGGAGAAGGGCTAGACGATCATGGGCACAAAGCCAGAGGAAGTCGTTCACTCTAGGAGTAGTTTGGGCAAATCCACTTCCAGTCACTCGATTGGAGTCTTTGCTGAGAGTCTTGATGAGCAGCCATATGGTAAGCATGTTTGCTTTTGAAGTTACCCTTGGGATCCGTCCTCCCTCTTTCTTCTTTTCCTTCCTGACGTGAACGGCCACTATTTATACTAGATTGTGGGGGTATCGTGAGTGCGGAGCCTGGGGAGTACGAATTCAGTGCCATTCCGAAGAGATGGTGATAGGGAAGCAAGATATGTTAAGTATAGAGAGTAAGCCGGACCAAAATCTTACTGTTTGTTTTTCGCTACGCTCCTGGTGAAAGCGTAATTCGGTACGGTAGAAGGGTCTTGGCTTCTTTTCTCGATCTTCTTTCGAAAACTATGATCAGTCATGGCAAACTCCGGTTGCAATTTGTCAATAAGAAGCTGCATTTGAGGTGGAAGTCAGACTTCTGTGCTGTATGACGAGGAAGACGTGGGTCGCTCTTCAGCAGACCCCGCCATTCGATCAAGGGCTTTCCTACACAAGTGGCCTCAACAAAGAGTTGAACCTTGTTTTCGGGGAGCTGGAGCTCAGCTGGTTAGAGCAAAGGACTGAAAATCCTTCGTGGTTCGATTCCACTCCGAGTGAATAAGTTCCAGGAAAGGCGGGATGCTAATCAAATTACTCGATGAAGACTCACTTTCCAGCGAACCTACGCCCGGTTTGAAGCTGTGTATTAGGGTAGGGATTTACTTTATCTTCCGTCTGACTAGAAGGTAGGACAGTCTTGTCTATTTACGACTGTGATTTCTGCCTAGCTTGCTCAGTTAAGTATACTTTAGGTTCAAGCAAGGGGTCAGTAGGAATCTGACTCCACATCGCTAACAAGCCTGTGATCTTTTAGCGTAGAAAGAAGTGAATGGCGTGGCAGTGAGGACTTTACTTAAGCATAGAATATGAATGCTTTGGCTATCCTATCCTTTCACTAAGATGCGTCCCTCGCTTCATTCTTTCCTATGATATCCCCAAGAGCTGAGTCAATAGCACCAGGGGGTATGCCCTTAACAAACAGTGGATAGGCAAACAAAGTCAAGCAGTAAAGGAAGAAGGTATTGCATTGGAAGAATGCCCGGGCCTTGACTTACCTTTCCTTTACTTTAGGCATAGCATTCGCCTATTTCCGCGAAAGCCTGATCCGTGCGCTGATCCTTCTTTCTATAGTAGGAAGACAAGATCGCAAGGGAATCACAAGTTCCATGGGTAAACCGAATCCGGGTATACCTAGCCAACAACCAACATCAGCTTCTAGGGAGAGTCTACTTCGCCAGGTTCGACTTGCCGGATCATAGACTATGTGAATAAAGTCCTATGGGTGACTATGTATGGCAGTGCCGCCCTCGTCCATCTACTAAGAAGGAAGCTGACTCTTTGTCAAAGAATTCAAGATACGGGGCATCCACTTCGGGTTCAGATTTTCAAGTCTGTTGACCAACTGTGTAATCTAAACTAGATAGAGGATTTGCAGTGGGCTCTTTCTTTTAAGTTTGGCAGATTCGCCTTTAGATCAGTCTCTATTATCTAACCCGCTTCTTCCTACTAAGCCAACTCTCTGATTGAAGAAAACTCTTTTCTTTGCTCGAGATTAGCAATATGGAAAGTCTAGCAAGAAGGGTTTTTGAATAAATTAAGTTAAGACAGCGCTCCTGCCGCAAAAGAAGAAGTAAAGGGCTTCTCCCTCGGGTCAACACCAAGGCAAGATCGATGCTTATAGCCTTCGTGAAAGACGTCAAAAAGCATCAACAGCTTCTTCCTCTATAAGATCTGCTGCGGATGATATAGCTGCTCCTAGTCCGACAACTGGAGCAAGAACCAAGGATGGCACGTGCTTTCCTAAATCCATTTCACCGGGTGTTCACTCAAACTCCTTAATCATTGAATCCGGATCGGAAGGTGACTCCCCTAAGGCCTAAGGCTTACTCAGGTAAGACTTCTTCCTTCTCCCCTTTCATGCTCTAAGCGGGAGGCGGGTCGGCGAAGAAAGAAATGGCAATAAAGCCATCTCCGGTAGTCAATAAAAGCTGATCTACGACAAGCCTTCATCAATAGTTCAGCAACCAGAGCTACTAGGCTAGTCAAGACAAGGCTAATTAATAATTTTAAGTCCCTATCCGTAAATATTTGAGTTCTCTAGACCGAGGCGCTAAGAAAGAAAAAAGGCTCGGTCGTAGTCGTTGGAACGAACTCGGTAACAATGACCAGTCATTAGTTAAGCTGGCTTGGCTTACGCTTCCTTCCCTCGAGGACAAAGACCCTCTCCCTGACAGTAGGGGTAGCGCCATAGACTCTCTCTTTGGCTTAGAGGTCGCTTCAACGGCTGAGCTGCTTAGGCTTGGTGTACCAGGAAAATGCATTATATATATAGTGCAAGTGGCATCTTTCTTTCAGACTGCTTTACTTAGGATGGAGTCCTTGCTTAGCCGAGCTGGAAGCTATACTCTAGGCGGGCTGAGAATCCTCTTCTTTTTCTTCCGGGAATGAGCTGTTGTAAGGCCTTGTCTTTTTCGAAAGCTAAACCTAAAGCATATTTCTTTTTTTCTGGAATAGGTGAATCCATGCTTATTTATTTCCTTCCCGAGTTGAGAACAGAGGACAATCCCACCCTAGCTATTGGACTTTGATCCTTATCGACTTTGACCGAAAGAGCTATTCTTTTCCTGAGACTGGGAAGCGTAAGGCCGGAAAGAAAGTCTTGTACGAGGTTCAGTTCAGGCATAGCTACTGGAAAAGAAGTCATGCCTCATTCTTATTGATGTAGATGGGCAATCACCAATGGCTGAAATGAGAAAGGGCTTCGCTATGAATCCGTAACGACGTACCGACTGGCTCTCCGATAGACTCGTAGATAGAATGGCCTTTCATCGACCCCTTTCTACTCACCCAGGAACCGAACCGAGGAGACAAAGAAAGATAGAAGAAGAATTCTTCTTTTTTTCGCCCGAGGGTTCCTTTAGAGAAGAATCACGCTAAATAGATAGGATCCATTTCCACCAATTTCAGCAATTACAAAAAGTAGCGAATGGAAAAAACGGAGTAGCGGGTCTCTCAGGTTAGAAAAGGAAGAACCGAAAGAAGATCTCTAGTTGAGCCTTTACGCCTTTACTATTAAGAGAAATGTCCCACTCTTGGCACACAATCTCTAGGATAGGTTCCTAAACGTGCTATATCTAGGGACAGGACAAGGGTCTTAGCGAAAGAGGTAGGGCGAAAAGCGACCAACCGAGAGGGGCTATGTGCACTTAACGTGATCGATGGATCTGTCAAAGCTTTCTTTTATTACGCGTGTACCTATCTCCAACTCCGATAGGGGAAAGAGATTGAGGATAGTTTGACATAACCAGGCATTCATTCCTTAGTCACGAGTGAGCAGCTGCTTCTCCTAAAGACTGGGCTCCCAAGGCATAAGAAAAAGAGAAAGCGGATTAGGAAAGATTCCAAAGATTGCTTTACTCATAGACAGGGTTCAGGTTAAGTACGCTTAAAATAAAAAGGATAAAAGAAATTAATACTAAAAACTGAGGGAGGTGGGAAAGGTCCGGGCTCTTCTTTCTTTGATTTGAAAAGAAGGTGAGAGCCTTAACCCTCTGGTCTGTGGGTAAACCATTAAAAGAAAGCAAGTGTCCTGCCTGAGGAGCAGTTTATGAAACAGAAATCCCGAGTAAACAGGCTTGAAGCTGGTGATCAAAACACTAGCTATTTTAACAGAGTTGTCAAAGCCAAAGCTGCTAAGAGCAGAATTCTATCTATCACCTCTGCTACAGGAGATTGAGGAACCTGCTTTGATTAAAAAGGAATTCTTGCAGCATTTCAAGAATTTCCTTGGAACTGCAGATAGCAATGGTTGAGGTGGTGACACTGAAGAGATCATTGCTAAGCCATTTTATCACTGATGAGCAAGGATCTGCACTGGTGGCTCTTATGACGGCTGATGATGTTAAGAAGACAATCTTTCTAAAGGCAAATAAGGCACAAGGACCTGACGGTTTTACTGCTGAATTCTTTCAATCCAGCTGGAGCATTGTGGGGAAAATAGTTACCAAAGCTATCGAATTCTTCTCTTCCTTCAAGCCCACAGCCAGCCGATTATCTTCAATGTGAATGTGCCATTTTATCGGGAAAATTAGATTTGAAGCAATCACTTTTCCCTCTTTAGTGACAGTTCAATCCTGCCAGTTGAGCGTTTTCTCGGTCTTTTTGGATTAAAGTTCATTTTAGCCCTACCTAAACTGGCATCAAAATGTGACAGTTGATCATTTTCCCCGTCTTTTTGGCATAATCTAAACGACAAAGTAGGATCAGAAGGCTTACGCACCCTGGGTATACGACGATATGAGTTCGCTTCGCACCTTGCCCAGCTTTCAGGAAAGATCCGATGCAGCTATCGAGAGATATAAGCTTGCCAGCCCGGAGTGGAGGGAAAGAGTAGCTCCTTGCCAGCAGCTTAAAATTCTACAGTGGTTCAGTCTGATTCGTTCATCCGGAAGAAAGGATATGAGGATTTTCACAAATCAGCTTCCTAATCACGAAGCTAAGGCCTCAGGAAGAGGGGCGTAGCGAAACAAATCCTTTAACAGCAGCAAAGACTTCGGATGGGAAACCTTATCTTAATAGGAAGTGGCCAAGAATCATCGCTCCAAGAGAAATGCCCAATCAATTGAATTCATACCAGGGAATCTCCTCCTTATTCCTTATGCAGTGCCCTAGATTTAGCTGTTGTCAGAATTAGAAGCTCACACCGGGAAATTTATTTCTTTATAGAACCAGGTGAAAGGCGATCGGCCAGCGAGGAATTAGCCATAGAGAAGGGAAAGCTCCCAACCCAAGTGCAAGTGCCATCCTAAAATTAAGCTGTTGGAGGGATATCCTCTGCTATTGACGATGCTGTTATTGGACTCGCTTGGCTCGGCTGGTCTCACTGGAACTCAGGGTTGGAGGAAGAAGGGCTACTATAGACTAGAGGGGAGGCCTTCTCATACCCAGTTAACTGATTTAAGGGAAAGTCCCGGAGCGGAGAAAGCGATCTGACTTATGAATGAAGCAGGGGGAAGAGACTGACTATCTTGCCGCTGCTAGTCTATTTTGGGAGAGTTGTTTGTTTACTGAATGCCATGCTGCTGGTACTGGTATTAGTACTAGAGCAGGTATTCGTACTCTTTGACTTACTGACTTTAGGCACTGAATGACATAGAAATCCCGCACCCTCAGACTTGAAAACGACTAAGCTTTTTGCCTTGCGACTTGCCTCTCTCACTCAAGATAAGGTCAGGTGATCCCTTTCTGTCTCCTTCTCAGTTAGGTCCAAAAAGTCCCTTCCCTTTCTCCGATCAATAAGCCCCCTGATCCCTTTCTTTGTCTTTCATCCTCCCTGAACTGAATAAGTAAGGCCCCGTTTTTTTTCTCATAAAAAAAAAGAAAGGGCGAAGCGCCCATTTGAAGTGGCGAAGGCCTATGATATAGTAAGAAAGAAAGTACGTTAAGGTTACGAAGTAAGGTCAGCTGGTTAAGGAAAGCTCAGGTTATGAAATAGCTTAGCCATTAATTAAGTAGTAGTGAGGCGTCGGTACGGAGCCTTCCACTGTGGACCGATACTACGCAAAGGTAGAACACCATAGAAACTTCGCTGACTTTATAATAAACAACCTTGATTTCGCTACGCTCAATAAGAACCCGGAATAGCGGAAATCGGTTCGTGTTCCGCTTCCAAACAAAGTCAGTCGTCTTTGCCCAAGTGTGAACTGCGGACGACTCTCCAGTGGTTCCATTCCTTCTTACTCGACTTCTGGGTCAACCCAACCCGAATGGGAAGAAGAGGGTCAGCCAAACAGCGGTCCACTTTGTACATTTGCTGAGGCAGACCAATCGGGCATTTTATAAAAGGGAAGGGAATTTTTATCACCGAAGGAGGCAGTAGAAATTAAGGAGGCGGGAAGCTACCGCTTCTAGAATGCAAGCTTATCCTTGACTTTTTTTAGAGCGTACCGCTATTGAAAAAAAGGTTTATGGATGGAGTGACAAATGATTACGGTTGCGGAAACCGGAGAAAGTCGGGAACCGTCGGTTACCTTTTGAATCAAAGTAGCGCCGAGTACTTCGACTACAGGGGGGAGGGAAGCTTCGCGTCCTCGCCGCTTCTTTCTGGCGACTAGCTTATCAAGTGGGTGGCTTGGTAAGCAAGCTACCTTCAGCATCGGTAAAATCCCTATCAATAATAGGCCGGAATGGTGGGGAAGGAGGCCCCCCCTACTTCAATGGAAAGGGGGGAATCGCCGTTTCACAGCCGCTCCTCTACAACTAACTACCTTTCGCCCAACATGATCACGAACGAAGACAGAGAATTGCGTAGATAGAAGGACGAAACCAACCCACTTGTCCTGATCGGAACGATTGAAGAAAGAGAATGGTGGCCCCTTTCGCCCAGGGGGCATCGTCGGAGAACTATGTCGGGGACAGGGGGTGAGAACCTTCCGTTGGTTACGCCCTTTAAGTGTTGGTTCTTTCTTAGATATGGAGATAGATCCAGAAAGATATATTGAGAAATGGATATTATTGATCTGGTTTCAAGATCTATGAACAAGAGAGATCCCTAAAGATCCATTTGATAAAAGAGATGAATAGATAGGGCGGAGCCGGCTGAAGGAAGGGCGCTTACGCGCCCCTGCAATCTTTCTAAAGCAAGAAGCGAGAAAGTTTACTTTGAGAAAGAAGCTCCTTAGCACAAGCACTAAGTAAGAAACCTACCTTTTGACAACCTTACTAATAGAAAGGGGAAAGCTCAAGCATGCGAAGAAAGCTCGAAGAGCTTCCCTTATATATATTATAGAAAGGTTTGTAGAAAGGGGCTTCTTTTAATATCCCAACCATCGAGAAAGTAGGGGCTTCAAAGCTAGCTTGTAGTTTAGGGGTGCGCAGGGAACCCTATACAAGAGGCTAGCGTGCAATGGCTTTCTCTGATGGGGGCTCGCTTCAAAAAGCGGAGCTTGCTGTCTACTAAACGAGCCTTCACTGCCCGCCCGGCCCCTATCTTTAATCTTAAGTCAAGTGAAGTCAAATCAATGAAGTGAACAGCCCAACCTCTTTGTTTGAAGCTTTGCTTCCCCTAATTCAAAAAAACAAGAAATAGACTTGCTACTACTATAGTTATAGTATAGGAAAAAGCTTCTCTTTGATAGCGGTCATAGGGGGGTTCAGAAAGAATCTGATCGTAGATAGAGACTAAAACCAGTGCGGGGGTAGGGGCGGATGTAGCCAAGTGGATCAAGGCAGTGGATTGTGAATCCACCACGCGCGGGTTCAATCCCCGTCGTTCGCCCATCAATCTGGAGCGGGTGGCAACATGAAAAATACCCGAGACCGGATTCGGGCTTTGGACGACCTCCAGAGGGCTCTGCTCCTCGAGCGGCAAGAATCCTACCAGGAATTCCATTCCTCTTCCGCGTCACGCCGGAGTTCCTGGTCAGCTTCTCTCCTCCAGCAGTGACAACGACAGTGACGCCATTAGGACGCCATCGTTCAGCGCGTTCCAGATTTGCCAGCCGTCGGGAAGGTTTTGGACCGTATCGGTTAGTGCCTTGGTTGTGGTATTTTTGGCACAGTTATATAGCTCAAAATTATTACCTGGGAGAGTGTTTTCTTGCTTTTCCATCTCATGGCACATTGAGTGAGTTAATTGCATTCAAAAGTATTAATTGATTGGTGGGCTTCATAATAAAGTACCTAAAATTAATTATTGATTCCCTTCGGACAGAAAGAGAGTCCGGAGTCTTAAAGAATTCATTCTATTGAGTTGTGGTTGTTGACCAACAAATTATGCATGGGAGAAAGATTCGAAAGGATTGAAGAGCTTAGTGTGAGAAACTAAGGATAAGGAAAAAGGGCGACTAAAAGCAATCAAAGAGAATGAGTCATAAATTTTTATGATAACTCATTATCGTAAGACTCCAAGACGATGCCCCCAATTCGGTTCGGATTCGAACCGATGTTGCCTATTTATTAGGGCTTCAAGAGCGTGGCTCTTCTTTATATAAGAAATTATCCGTCTTTTTCGCCCTCGTGATTCGTGGTGGGGCTATGGGAATCGAACCCAATTCTTCCACGACCCCTATTCTCGAACGACCACTTATCTTTCTGTCTAGGTCTGCCTCAACGAGCTTTGCAACTTCAACAAGGAGTTGAAAGGGCCCCCCTATCATAGGCGGCCGAAGGCACAGCCTGTTTAACAACAGCAAGAAAAAGGACAATTTATTCTTCTCTCTATACGAAATTTCTGATACGCTAAATCTGGCCGAAAAAACTCAACCTGTGAGAGCTCATTCCCTTTTTTAAGCAATTAATTCTTTTTTTACGACGATAGGATACCACCGGATGCCGTTTTTGTTATGAACTGACAAGATCTAAGTCTCCCCTTCCGCCGCTGGACTGGAACGAAGGAACTCGAAAAGGGATCACCAACAGTAAAGTTATTTCGATCATCACTGTACGATAATAGTTGACTTGTATAACAACCCTTATCTGAAAGTAGTCTAAGTTGATGACTTTGTTATAGTAGTTAGACAGCGTATCTGTTAGATAATATCCTTATTGTTAGGACTTTTTGTTGAGCGAAGGGACCATGGGAATATGGGTCCCGAGCGGTTTATCATTGCTTTATCTATTCTATTGGGAGTGAGGGAACGGATCGTTGGCCGTTGTCTTGTTTCCTGTGCTTGTTTTCCCGTGGTTTAACTTCAATAATTATATATTACTTTTTTTATTTAAGTATGTCACCGCTAAGAATAGCTACCAATGCAAACCTGTTTGTCTTATATTATAATAATCCAGTAGCAAGCAAGTCGAAAGAAAGGGAGGGGATTCTGATCCAACCAGCAAGGCATACCACTTAACCAAGCTCTTTATGAGCGGTATCCATCTTCACCTTATTCAACTCTACTTAGCCTCTGGCTTGGGCGTGGTGAAGCAAGGTCTCGATCGACAGATCTAGTGGTCAGTCACCGTCCATATTTGATTCTACGGCCAATGCTGCTAAATTCAAATAGCAATTAAACCGGGAAGCCCTAGCCTTGAAACAAGGGGCTTTATTACTAATATAGAAATTTTAATCAGATAAAGATGCCTAGTCTGCGCTGTTAGAATCCATTGGAGAAAGGCTTGCTCACTTCTTCATCTGTGAGATGATCGTATTATATTATAAGTTAGAATAATGGGATTGGACCTTGCTTCCATCCCCTCTTTTAGAGACTCCAGAAAGTCGTTGACCCATAGATGTAATAGCCGAAATGTTTTCCTTTACGCCATAGGAACTAGTATAGAATTAAAAATCCTTACTCTGCGAGAAAGAACTACGATAGAGAGAAGAGCGAGGCAGTATGTAATAGGGTGCTCTCTCTGATGGTAAAATTAGCGTTCTCTAAGATAGCTATCATCTGGTATGATCGTTCTCTCCGGTGTCTATGATTTTATATTTTGCTTCTGTCAGTATCTTTCTAGTTCGCTATCATTTTTATTTTAGCGTCCTCTTGTTAGAAAGAAGATAGGCCAGGTTGAATAGATAGGAGTTCAGAAACCTTCTCCCGAAGTTACGGGGGCATTACCCACGGGTGTGGGGCAGGATTTCTATATAGTATATATACGCGGTCACACTTATCCTGGACTGTGTTACGGTTTTTTTTAGAGACAGAGAGTAAATTGGAAATACTACTTAAGTTAAAGGGGGATAGACCGTCTACCCAGTGCCGCTACCCACTTCTACTAAGACTAAGGCTGAATCTTTGCAATCTTCTATTTTGTTGAATAGCAATTTCCTATAAGAAGATAGGTACTCACAAAGGCAGACATCCAGTTTCCATCGTAGTGCTAGACCATGCATGTTGGGGCTTCGTGTCCTGCCCCCGGGAAATCACAGCCAGCCCTCTAGATGGTACAAAGAAGATAGCTCAGACATACATCCAATCTATATACAGCGTGCGTGATCCGTGTTATGATAGAAGTATAAGTAGTTTCTACTTTTTATATAGGCCTCTTTTTCTCTTCCTCGATATAAGGAAGCAAAAAAGGATCGCGTGTAGGCATCCAACTTATATTTTGATATAGAAAGATCTTACCCAAGACGATCGATCATCCGGGTAGTAGGATTGGGCCTGCAGTGGTAGAACCTGCTTTGATAGAAAATAGGATCAAAGCCACTTCCTTCCTCTGCTTTTCTTTCTGGATACCAAAAGGTTCAGGGGCATAGCCTAGCACGATTATTACATAGAAAGAATTTAGCTTGCTCGGGCGTACTTCATGCTTACACCTAAAGGTGTCCCCTGTTCTATTCCTTTTTTTGTTCGGATCAGACGGTGGTGAGCAATCGATCGAGAGCAAGGGATGCTAGCGCTCTGATCCTCATATTCCTTGCTTCAGTTGGTTCAGGAAGCGCTAAGCGCACTACACTAATATAAGAAAGCGTAGCGGTTCGGAATCAAATCAGCTCTTTCAGCTAGTCTTCTTTTATCCACAGAATCCGATGCAGTTAGCGAGAGTCGTGGTAGTTCAGTTCGAAAGGCAGTTCAGTCATTTTAGGGTAGAAATCCTAAAAAAGGTATGCCCTACCCTTCTTTCTTGCTGTGATTCCATTTCCTGCACTAAGCCAAGTTAGCTCATCTTAGGGTTATTTTTTTCTTATTAAGAAAGGCTTAAGTTCTTCCTTTATTAAGGTCCGAGAGTAAGATGGCTGGCTATCTTTTCAGCTCTTCTTACTATGCTTTCCGTGGTAGCTAGGCTTATATCAAACCAGACTAGTTCCTGGTGGTTTAGTAAATTAGTAAGGGCTTTAGCAAAAGACGTAACTGCTCTTGTCGGGGCTACTATATGGGAAAGATATGCCACACCTGGACCAGGCTAAAAACGAGGAGTCTTCCCTTTTCGGGGTTAGACTCTCTAGAACCAGAACAATAGACTGATTGACTGTGGTCAGGTCAGAGCCCTCTGTTGGAGGAGATTGATTGGACTTTATACCGTACCTTACTTAGTCTTCCGCTGGACCTGGATTCTCTAAAGCTTAAAAATATAAGTACCCCTACCCTAGGGGGAGGAGGAATTTACTTCTGTAAAAAGGAGAGAAAACCATTTCATCTGTATCTGGCACTAACTTCTTTACTTGGCTTATCTAGTAGACTGTTTTTAGCGGGATAAAACCTTTAGCTTTAGCAAGTACTACTCTAACTACTCCAGGATAGTATAACCGATGATATGATGTTCTTTTCGCTCTTGGAGTAAGATAAGAAAAGTATGTTTGAAAGGTGCGTAGCTATGAAGTAAAGAGATTCCGGAATCTCTCCTTCCTGTGCTATCAAGAATAAGGAATAGCCAGCAAGGTATTCTTATACGCGCGTGCAAGAGATTAAGTTTAGTGTAAGGTGCAAGGCGAAAGTCATAAAGGAAATCGAACTCCCAGTCTCCTACTTCCTTGGTACGAGCTGCATCACTGGCTCGTTCATTTGACGAGCGCTACCTGTTACAGAGTTCGGTTGCACGAACAAAACCAACGGTGCCTTCCTCATCGATGCGGACCTCTCCGTCCAATTAATCTTCTCCTTCACTTACGTCAACTAAATCTGCATTGCCGCCTCTCCTTCCGTCTCCTCCAACTAAGCCTCTGCCACCAGTGAAGAAATTGTCGGCAGCAGAAATGCAACTGCGACGGGAAAAGGGGTTGTGCTTTACTTGCGACGATAAATTCTCGTGGAAGCACAAATGTCCGAATCGCCAATACATGATTCTGCAGGTGGATGAACCGGATGGCGATGTTTCCTCCTCTGTTGTCGCCGAACCTGTTCCACCGGATCTTCCGATGATTCTCCAACTTTGCATCATTTGTCATTACAAGCTTATCATGGCACTTCTGGCAAATGTACTATCTACTTTTCTGGGTCGATTGCAGGCACCACCGTGCGCATTCTTCTCGATGGTGGCAGTTCTGACAACTTAATTCAGATGGAGAAGATTCCAAAAAGGAAATCTCAATCCAATCGCTGGGTGAATAACGAGTGGGACCGGTTGGATCCAACTGCGACCCATATTGGTAAATGTTCAGCTGATGCTTCATAAAAAAATTAGATATCCATCACTCTAGCACACCGCTTGCCTATTCCGACTAAGCAGCCCGGTGTGCATAAGCAAAACCAGAACGCCTCAAATAAAAGCATTCTAGTTGGAAGAGAGGAGGTAAGGGTTGTCCTTACAAATGAAATGGGAATGGGGAAACTTTTTCATTCAGCACGGTGTATAGCCTATATAAGATAAGGAGCGAAGCGCTGCTCACGTTAAAGCTACTGTGTTGACTGTAACTACACTACGAGAATTTTAATTGAGCTCCCAAAACAAAAGCAATTCTAGCACAAGAGCCATAGAACCTTTTCTTAAAAAGGAGAAGTAAAGAGCTGGGTTTTCAGCTCATAGCGGTTGGCCCTGGCTCAAAAGGAAGAGTTAGCTTATCCGGACCGGGAGGAATTTATCCCCAAAAGGGGCACAGCACATCTACAGGCCTTCCCTCTGCGTGTGATTTTTCGAAGATTTGAGGCGCCCTATCTGGCCGTCTCCCGCCCCCCGCGGGGGCTCAGAGAAGCGGTTCCTTCCTCTCATGCTTAGGAATTTACAAGGAAATCGATCAAATGACCAAGTTGCAAGACCGGGAATGAGCTTTACAACCAGGTTCCCAGTTCTAGCACTAAAAGGATCAGGAAAAGCAGAAGTATGGGCTTCCAGTCACACTTGATAAAAACGATAAGAAGTTGGAGATCAACCAGCTACTATCTTATACTTATCTAGGATCTTTTCAGATCTTTCTTGAAAAGCCGGTCCGATTGAAGTTGAAGTAAATTCACGGTATCCGGGATGGTAAGGGGAAGAAAGAGTTGGCGATCTTCACTCGTCCATCACTCCCACTTGAAGTGAAGAGGTAGTAGGAGCATGAGATGAGGGCTCACATTCGATGACAGATACAGATACGAGATGGGATGTCTACTAAGGAAGCAAGAACCCCAGGAATTTAGTTCTTATGGGGGAGAGTGAAGACTATGACTGGTAGGGCCCCCTCTTGTAGTTGTACTTGTACTGCGGGGTTGGTTTTTTGCTTAGCTGCCTGTCCCACATCCCTTTCTTGGGCACAGTCAAAGACCTTGCAACTAAGGGCTTCAAGCCTATGCTAAGAGAGTAAGGTTCCTGTCTCGATCCTTTTTCTTTTTTTTTTTTTTAATTTTCAGCAAGCATTTTTTAAAAGTAACAATTCAATTTATTAAGTTTGGTTTAGGAAAACTTGCTAGTCGCGGATTAGTGCGTTCTGCGCCGCCGGCGGCGCAGGTTTATCTCTCTGGTTGAGGCTGCATTCTTTTATTCAACTTTACACGTGGGAAGGGCTTACTCTCCTAGTGGCTCGGCTTGGTCTCGCTCCCTTCCAGCACTATTCCTCCCCACTAAAAAGAGCTATTGATAATCTCGATAACCTTTCTGAACGCAAGACTACCCCTCTTCCCGAAAGCTTCGCGGGGCGATTTGAAATGGCCGTACTGTACTGGTTGGACGGTGGCACAGTACGCAGGACCCTCGTATGAAACCCCACTGAGCTTCCTTGCACTATGTGGAACGGACTATTCTCGGATTGGACACGCCTATAGCTAAAGGAACGTACAGCGAGCCGTAGCGGGAGGGAGGCCAATGTCCCGTCAGATACCACGGCCCACGGGCAAGCCAGCGACCTTCACCTCCCGCAAGTCCCTTCGGTCTCCTTTAGCTCTGGTGGGCGTGGTTCTGTAGTTCTTCTGGCCTTCCTTCATGTCGTAGCCTTAGCTTATCGACGGGTCTTGCAATACATACAGCATTTTCTTTGACTCATGCCTTGGAGAAGAACGTTCTTTGTTTGAGTTTGAAGTCGTTACCTTGCGGGAGCCACCTGGGCGAGACCCTTCTCTCCTTTTTGATTTCCATCCATATATATGGTATGTTGAATCACTTGTGAAGTCGACTTTACTTGACCGTGTCTGCTTCAACTTCACCCTAGACTCGTGTCGTGTAGCAAGACTAACAAGTGGTCGAGTGAATTTATGAACGAACGAGCAACTATTATAAAAAAAGCAATACCTTTCTTATTTTTTTATTCTTCCTTGGCCGTGTGGAACATGGATTAGCATTATGTCATTCCTACAAGTGATCACCCATCCAGGATTTGAAGAAGAAGCGCCATATGAGGACTTCGAGATCAAATATAAGATGTTTCTTTCCATTCCTCGTGAGCCACTTATTTCTCCGAAACAAGAGATAAAAGTGATTTTCCTCCTATTTCCCAATAAGTCGACGGCGTTACACCATTGGGATACTTCGAATAAACTAGAGTACATATAGGATACACCGGTGCTAAAACCTTTTCTAAAGATATCTTCCAAACTGTTGGGGTCGTTGCTCCGGATTTTGTTCCCCCGGTTTGAAACCAGTTGGTTCCGTAGTTTTAGAATTCTGCTGATCCCAAGTACTCCATCTCCATCATTGCATATGGGAATATAGAAAGTAAAGAGGAAAAGGCATGACCAGAAGAATTGTGTGAAATAAGTGAATTTATCCAGTTGAGGCATGATTGATTGAGAAACAATGATTCCCTCCAGACAGAAAGAGAGTCCGGAGTCTTAAAGAATTCATTCTATTGAGTTGTGGTTGTTGACCAACAAATTATGCATGGGAGAAAGATTCACAAACGAAAACTAACAGAAAGAACGAAGGCCCTTCCAGAGACCTAAAACCTCCATATCAAGAGAAGGAATTGTCCACTGAACACTTTTTAAATGCAGACCAGACAGACAGTGATTTCTGACAGACAGAATCCCCCTCAAGAAAAAGAATCAAAATCGAAGGCCCTCTCACCCGTTCGCCACTTTGTTTTCAACTGTTCCCACCTCCTGGGCGAGACAAGCTACCTTCACGCTAGGAGCCTCTTTTCCTTCTGCCCAGCTCCCCGAAAACAACGTTCGACTTGCATGTGTTAAGCATATAGCTAGCGTTCCTTCTGAGCCAGGATCAAACTCTTCTTTTGAGTATGATTGGGCCCTGCAGTGGTAGAACCTGGTGAACCGGGCGTACTACTTCCCATCTTATCCCTTCCGGTCGAGCGTCTTCAAACCTTCTGTGGACCTTGCTTCTCTTATTCTTTCTTTTTAGAATAGAACAGTACACAGATAGGCATGTGCTCCCAAGCGACCTCTGTAGTATGGAGAGCCACTCCACTTGCAGGATCAATATCCGCCTTCTTGTACTGATGCGCTTCTTTTGTGATTAATGGATTAGGGCTTTCGACTAGAATCATACATCCACTAAGAATGCCGAGGATCCTCAGACGAGATCCTATACTAGGTTCCACGGGATTCATCAGTGAGGACACTGGCTTCATCGTTCTAGCGGGTTACTGGACAAGACAGTATTGGCAATACCGGAACATGCCGCGTTGAGCTTGGTTCCGAGATTATAGTCTACTTCCTTAATCCTAACATCAGCGGTTTCGGATATCACCTACGATATTTATTTGTGATGAGTCTTTGGAACCGGATATCCTTCTTCTCACTTGTCACTGACTGACTGAACTAATAGGGTACCAGTTTCCTTCATATTCTTTGCACAACCGTAACTAGCTTAGCTTCCAGGTAGCTCTTTCGCCCCCCCCGCCATTCCTTCTTCAGGAACGGAGTCAGGCCTTTACCTTCTTCTCTTACTTGCTTGTACCTGACTGCCGGAGACTGTTCCTGTCCTGATTTACTGATTTATCTTCTATGAATGCACGAGCATTCAAAGGTGGTTTACTTACTTGTTAGAGTCAGGACCAACTGTCACTCCGCATTCATTAGCTCTTAAGCCAGTGAATGTGAATTACAGTGAGTAGCAAGCAAGCGAACGGAGCGTAGCATAGTTCGCGAGAAGGAGAAGCTAGTCAGCAGGAATAGCGGCCTTTCCGCTGCTAGGCACCCCACGCCAACCAAAAAGGCAGGTTCATCAACCCTGCGAGGGTCATTATTTCGCTTCTAGAGCGCTCAGCCCTGTGTCAGAAAGAGATTGAGGGCACATTCCGGCTAATAAAATGATTGAAATCCGTTTTTGCATAGCTTGCATTCTCTTTATTCGCCAATGAACATCTACCTTTCGTCTGTAACGTGCATTTTTTGCTTTATTTAATGGATCCTCGAACTTGATTGAAAGCCAATGCGTTTTCCGAAAGGGGGTCTTGAAAAAAAAGGCCTACCCCTTGGCTTGGTTGAAGTAGCGCATGAAGTAGTCTCTATCTCCCGGTCGGAGACAAGGGATGGATGTCGCTAGGCTAGGTCAACTCTATCATTGGTTTCATTATCCCTATAACGATCACTAGAAAAGATATGTGCTACTACTATCCCGATGCAGCGAAGCTAGGTGGTGCTATTATGGCGGGGGAAGGGTCTACTTCTGCTCCATCGGAATGCTTTTGGTGGCAGGTCTTTCTATTACCGATATGGACCTCAGGGTCTCATTCTGTACCTAGGTAAACGATCTATATAACTAAGGTCAGTATATGAATCTGCTGCGTCTTTTATCTCAGGTGTTGGATCACCTACTCACTACTGCGCTGCGACAAGGACTGGAACTGCCTCCGCGTTTGGACCTTTGATTAATTAACATCTCTTTTCTTTATTGACCTCCTATTTCTTTGTTTTTAATCCTAATCCACAGGAGGTTAAATTCATAAGACTGCTGTTCAATTATTTCAGTGTCATTCTCGATCTAACAAGAATGGAATCACGCTCTGTAGGATTTGAACCTACGACATCGGGTTTTGGAGACCCGCGTTCTACCGAACTGAACTAAGAGCGCTTTATTTTCATAAATAATTTTTTGTGACCCCAATACATCTTGCATGCATAATATCATTTTAATTTTATTAATAAGAAATAAGCCCTTGGCATAGAAGCTGTGAAAGAATAGGCTGCTGGAGGAAGAACCGCCCCAAAGCGGGAGAGAAGCGGAACGGGCAAGTCAGCCAGAGCAGCTTTGAGGGAAGCCAGCTCCTCATCTGACTTTGTTTGAAGGTCGGTGTCGAGGAATGGTCTCCGGGAGAAAGAAAGCCAAAGGAGCGAAAAGCACACCATCCTAGGTAAGCAGCATCTTTGAAGCGGCATCTCACTCAATATACGCAATTCTCAGATCTTTCTTTTCCTTTTGATTGAGATGGACTCCTCTCTACTTCTGGGACGAGGTATGACTGAAATAGGAGAGGTGTCCTTCCTAGGTAAGACCAGACCTGGTTGATTAGTCTGCCTTCTGTGATCCGGGAATGGAAATTGGAAGGCGGTAGTTCAGGGACTGTTTTGGGGGCATTGATCCTAGGTCTTAATCTGTTGTCATCTTGGGGGATTCTTGTGGCATATCATCTTCCATATGTAGGTTTTTCCCAATCCTCATAATGGTCTTTCGATTGTTCCACCAATGCTACTGGAGCACTCTTGATGCCCAAAGTCTTATGGCCGACGGCTCTTAAGGGTTTACACTCACAATGAAAATGAATGCATCCCTTATTCGCCCTGGCTTGGTTAAGCCCAGAAGCGAAAACAAGGAAATCAGTACCGGAGACTCCTCCGATATAGGCAGGCTCTTTAGGGCGATTCTCCTCTTCCTTAGACATAAAATCTAGTTAGACCCACTAGGTAAATAAAGGAATTACCAAGGTCAGACACATATCGCAATCTTACATCTACCTTTGCCTTACCCACAGAAAGCCTTCGCACAGCACAGATTTCCTTCCTACGTTTTTAGCGGAGAGAAGAGAATAGTCTAGTTAGTAGTCCTACAGAAGCCAGAATCAATCCTATAGATTAGAAACTGTAACCTATAATATTATATGCATATCCTAACCAGGGAATATGCGCAGAAAAAAGCACCTTTTTTCACTTTATCACTGGATTGCGAACTTACTGATCCTTTTGATGAGAATGCCACTACTCTTACTTACTATCTTCAAAGCCGCCTATTGGCGTGTCTGGATCAGGTGAATCGCTTGGCTAGATATCTCCTTAAGCGATATATCGTTAACTCCTTAGTTCCGGATAAGAAGGGATAAGCACGAAAAACCCTAGCTTTCTGTCGATCCTTAGCTCCTGCGTCAGATCCTTTTGCCCCTTACTCTGCTGGATGGAAAGCGGATGCAAGAGAACTCTCAATGGCTGCAAGTAGAACTGCCATTGAACTATATGGATAGCAACTCCCACCGGATGGAGATATCTTCACTTTTTTTTCAAGCCGCTTGCCGGTAAGAAAAAGAGACAGCTACTGGACACTACGGGGACTGTAAGCGATCTAACAGAACTGGCTTGTTGAACGGAACTCAGACTAGAGATATCAAATGACCCAGGGGACTGGACCTCTAGATGTAGCACTGGATGTAAGAAAAAAGTCGCAGAATAGAATAGATAGGCAAAGCAGCACTTAGCACTCCAACTAATGGCCTTAAGACTGTTGCAATTGGTACAACAGCTTCTCAGGGGATTCAATCAAGAAGAGTGGATTCTGGGCTACGCTAAACCTTTTCCTTTTCTTTTGCTGACCGGAAGGATTTGATGTCCAGACTGGATAAACATCTAAGAGCTTCTTCTTTGCATTTGCTTTGGGATTTCTCCCCTGCGCATTCCGAAAGTCAGTGCCACAGTCTCCTCTCCGGCTCGTTACAAGTATTCCACTCTAGCCTCTCTGCATGAATCCCATTCCGCCTCACTTGCATGCAAGTCTTCAGAAAGGGGCGGTCCTGACCTATTAGGAAAGGGGAAAGCAACGAGAATCTTTCTACCTTCACGGGTGAACCTGGAAATAAATAAACTAGCATTTCCCTTCACTCATGCGGGCGCAGAGTCACGAGCTCTTCATGGATAGAAGATAAAGATCTGGGTAAACCTCATCAATTCCATTCTATGTCGGGGCGGTGCCATCATTTCTCCCGGAAGGATTTCTTAAGGGGAATGATGAAAGAGGCTTGGTATTCGAACTCACGAAGCCACTTTCGAAGGGGAACTTCTTCCTTTAGGAGTTGGAATCTCTGAAAGCGGGGGAATTTACGGATCTTTTTCCATATCCCTAGCTCTCAAGAAGATAGGAGTATGTCATGGCTACGCGATCAATAGCGATATCGTCATAGCAGCGGAAGCTGACAGAGTCCTATTATCATAGCGAGGAAGGATAGTAGTATGAAAAGTAGTCCATTACATATGTATGGTATTTTAGTACTTATACCCGTCTAAGCGGCTAGTCTTTGACGTCAGGTTTAACTCAGGTTGGCTTTCCGTTAGGTTATAAGGAGGATTTACAGGGGAGAGGTGTGTGTCAGTAGAGACCATGTGCAAAAGATGTCGTTGGAACGCTTTAACAAACAAGGCCGTTACGTAGATGCTAACAAAGCAAGCCGCAGCTCGCGATCGATCTATGGACTTAGGTACTTAGAGCTAATCGTATCATAGCAGTTCTTTCCGAGTAGAAAGGTATTCTATTAAAAAGAGAACTCATTATGTAGTAATCTTTGGAAGTCAGTATTCTAGCCACTTCCTTCGCTATTGATGGGACATCTAGATCTAGGTCAGCCGCATCTGCAGTTGAAGCAGTTGACGGCCGGGCCAAGGCCAACAAGAGCCGTGTTTGCATTTGATGAGCCTGACTAGTAGCAGCAACCAGGTTATGTCTGTGCTGTGACTTTATATGAACCGTGTCAGAATGAGCATCAAATCAACAAAAAGTTATCAGCTTCTTTCTTAAGTGCTTCAGTTCGACGTGATCTATCGCAGACGGTTTTTCATCAGACTCTTCCCCTACTTTCCACGCATCATGAGCGGATTCACCTTTCTCCCTCTGCTACTCCAGCCAATTAGTCATCTGAATCTTAGAATGCGCTAATGGTTGGGGGTCCACCCAAGCTTTCTCGATCAAACTCTCTGACGTCGAAGAAAGACTTCGAGGAGCAGGGATGATTTGAAATAGTTTATTTTTTATACACTTAACACCAAGCCAATCTTGACTTAAGTAAGTACAAGCAAGGCTATGGACTCTATCAAGAAGGTATGGAACTTCTCGACGCACCTCTTGAAATTCCTTCTTTGCCACATCTCTCTTAGCTTATTTTATTTCGAGTTAGCGGTTAGAGGGAAGGATCACTCCTAAAAGCTGCCTTTCTCTTATATACGAGAGCACTGCTGCCACTTCTGAAGCTAGGGACTTCTTTCTGTCGATACCTTTACTTTAGAGAATGAATAGGGGCGAAGCGGTTGAATTGGCTTCCAAATCGATATTTCCTCTGCCTCTTATCTTTTATTTATATTTAAGGCACTCGAAGCATATTGGAAAGTTTCCAGTAGAGCGGGAAGGAGGCTTAGTCAAAGACTTTCAAGAGCTTGTTGGAGGCTATTTTTAAAAGGAAAGGGAAGAGCCCGGCAAAGTCCGAAAAAAGAGATTGAATACCCGGAATTCGCCGAGAAACCCCTCCCTTTGAAGTAATTCAATCTTTTCAGCCAGAGGTTCCAAGTCCGTAAGCTACTCTGATTGAACTCGACATCAGTGATTTCGAGCGTTACTGAAAAGCAAGGGCATTTTTGAAAAGACCCTACTACTAAACTAAGGTTCTTTTGAAGATTCCTTTGGTGGTCACCGGTGGGTTAACGATAGAAATCTGTCTTGGTGTTCATCACCTGGTTAAACAGGTAGTAAAGTTAGGCCGTCGATCAGGGTGGCTGTATGTTGCACTTTACTGTAAACAAGCATCAACATGCTTTATGCACTATTCTTCTTCTACTCACCCTAAGAGGTTGACCGAACTATCTGTTCCCATCTCTCTCACGAGGACGGGACTCCCAAGGATCATTCCCCCGTTTCACCGTAAGGTGATCCGTAGGCGTGATGATCGAGCAGATATAGTAGTCAAGTTGTATCTTTCTTTACTATAGCAAACATTTTTTAATTGGCTAAGAAAGTGGATAGATCAACTTTCTCTTCTATCTCTACTCCCCCTTCTAATGTGAAGGCCTTGGCTACCGATGCTGCGAATTCTTATTTTTTTTTAAGAATTACTGCAAAGGTATGTTCCGTCTATCTCTAGTATTCCTTTGCTACAAGGAATGACTTGGGATCCGATCCGACCTGGAAGGAAGGCCACACCATCTAAGATGAAGCCTATCCGATTGAAGGGCTCTCGTCGTAAGAAAGGAGTTCCATCTGTCTTCCGAGCCTTCCCCTTTGAAATCCATTCAAGGTTTCAACTTGCTGAGTCTCGGAATCAGTTCCGTGGGCGTCAACAAGCTAATTGGTTAGGCGCGTTGTGGTTTCCTTGGACGAGGTCTTGTTTTGACCCTAACAACGAACTCATCTCGCAGATAGGTTGTTCTGCATTTGAGGAAGCTGTTAGAGTCGGACATCCTTGTCCAGAGTTTGCTGAGGTTATGCCCAGCCTCGGCCGACTAGGTCAGTCTATAGAGGGTGGGGGGAAGCGTAGGATATTTCCCATAGGTAACTGGGTTATCCGGCGTGTTTTACATCCCCTTCATAAGTGGTGTATGACGGTTCTGTCGACACTCCGGGACTTTAAACCAAACCGCTCCGGTGGAACGGTTGGCAGGCTCATCTATAACGTATTCTGTAGATCTTAAGGAAAGCAGACGGGGATACAATCAATAAGCTTCCTGCCTGGTATCAGATTGGATGCACTGGCCAGGCTATCTCATAGTCTGGTACTCACTGCCAGTAGACTGAATCAGGTAGACAGTCAGCTCTCTTACAGCCGGTTACTGCGGGAGAGAGTGCTAGTCTAACTGCCGGTACGGGTATGCTAATAGATAGAGGATCCGCCAGTCCTAGAATCAGAAAGTAGCTTGTCTGCCGGACTGGCTGCTTCATTGAATGTGTCGATCTTATTCTATATAAGGAGTTGATTTGCATCCTTGTCTGGCAGTTAGCTAAGCGAGAAGCTGTGATCGAGGAAGCCCCGCCCGGTAGTGCCTCTACTCTACTAGTCCTAGTACTAGATACTAGATAGACAGGCCGATCACCGGTGGCATAAGATCCTTCTCTGCTTGTCTAACTCAAGCCAGATAGCAGCAATCACTCGAAATAGTCATATGCGGAACACATGCAAGTCCAGATTTAAAGATAAGAGAGCCAAGTCTATCTCTTAAGACCAAAAGGAAATGTTGGGGGGACAGGTCTCTAGGGAATAAATGCCAGACAGAGGTCTAACCTAACCGTTTGTTTCATGCAGTGAAGCGGGCTAGAGCCAGGAGTACGGGATTGTTTGAAGGCCTTTCCGGTCCGGTTTCAGCCAACTATATATAGTGTCAAGGAATATAATTTATTTTGGGCAAGTAAAGTCAAAAGAAAGGGCAATATTCCAAAAAGTAGTTCCTGACTCCAATCAGTCAACTACGGGCGGTAAAAGAGCTGGTAGTGAATCTTCGGCGCAAGCTGTAGGAGTAGGACTAGTTTAGGTTTAGGCGAGGGAAGAAGCAACGGCTAACGAGATAGGGGCGACAAAGCGAGGGGATTGAGCCTTTCTCCTAGCGCAAGAGTTTTCGTCGCTGGATTAAGACGACTTAGCTACTTGTCTGAAAGCGGAAAAGGAAGCTGACTAACTTCATTCGGTAAAGCTAGATAGCAACCGAAAGAGGCCTGAATAAGCAAAAAAAAGGGGAAGTCATTGGATTATTCGCTTTGATAGGATTGTCTCCTTATGTGGTACTCGACCGGCTAGACTTCTATTACTTTTTTTTTGAGTTTCTAATCGTGTTAAGCATTTCCTATAGCTGGCGAGAAGGGATCGCTTATTAACGAACCTGGCGAAATTCTAAAGAGGGATCACAAATTGCCCTATTTGTGGGACAGATGGGGAGGACGTTTTGCCATGCTTTGAAAGATTGTAGTTGGGCAAGATTTGTTTGGTCTGTTAGGCCAGAGATCTGGTCGCACTTCATTTCAGCCCCCTTACTCAATAGATTTATTAAAATATCCATGGTGCTGGTATGCATACAGTGTCGGAGCTTGAATGGCCTCTCATTTCATTTTTGAAGTAGCAATTCACCAACTCTGGGCCCAGCGCCATTCAATCTTGTAAACTCATTGACACCGCAATTGGAAAAAGAGATACGAACGGAGAGGAATAACCAATCGATGAAAGAACATGAAACCATTCTGTTTCAATAGAGGTACGAGATACGGTTGGGGGCAATGAAGTAGGTGAAGTGGTTGGATTTTGCGAGCTGTTCCAACCACTGCTGGATGTGATTCCAAGAGCCAAACGAGAATGAATACCACACAGAAGAGTAAAGACCAGGCTCCCTAATAGAATGTTTAACCGATCCATTCCGGATCGACCGAATTGGTACGGAAGTTGTAACATGGGAAAACCACATAAAACACAACTTATTTGAATAACCCGGTGACCTACCAATTGTAGAAGTAGGATCTTTGGCAAGCAAAAAGCACTTAAATAATACAATTCGAGTGTACCATCTTCTTTATCATTTCGAGGAAAAGGTGCGGGAGGAAAAGAAAACAACGAAGGGATCCGAATCGGACCTAAATGGGAATGACATGAAAAGTCTTTTTCAAAACCTAGTATTAAGGGCGTTACGACGATATACGAGAGGAATGGAGAAAAACTCGTGATTGGTGTGGAGGGGAAGATATTTTTATTATATAGTTCAAGAAAGAGTCGTCTCATTTCCTTACATTAGCCATGGAAGATAAATAAAAGTCAATATCTGTGAAACATGAGCTTATGATATAGCTACACCTAATTCCGAGAGAAGATAGGAAAAAGACAGAGGAGTACGCGAAACTGCCATTCTATGCTCAACCTTCTGACCACGAACAACTAAGACAGATAAATAGAGGACTTGAACCTGTAATGTGTACTTAAGGGCTAGATAGACAGATGCCTCTTCCTATCTTCCTTCTTGACTGGACCAAAAGATGGATAGATCTAATACGTTAATTGTTTTGATCACAGGTAGCGAAACCAAGAAAGAAAGGATTCGCGAGTGGTGCCTCTTTCCTTTCTATTTTTATAAATTTCTTCGCCAATACCTTTTTTATAGCTTTCCTTTAGCTGCTACTTTTTTTTCCCAGTCCACGCCCAATCAGAGTAGTAAGTGTGCCTGCTCCGTCCTTCTTTGACGAAATGGATGCTTTAGGGGAAGGAGGGACTTCACTAAAGATGGTCTGTCTGCGCGCCTGGAAGGGAAGGCTTCCGTGCAGGTAGTTCAAGGCTGAGGTCAAGCTATGGGCGCAAGGAGGTCTAGTAAGTTCCTTCTTCGTCTTTTGCTTGTCATTGGGCAGGCGATGCCTTCTTCAATGAGATAATTTATCTTTAGCAAGAAGCAAGCCCTCTTCAAGCTGTCGAATATAGATTGAAGAGGGTGATCGTAGATCAGGGGAATCAAATCCCATTGCTCCAACCAACACATTTATATAAGCTAAACCTAATGTTTTGCCGGATGACAGGACGGGAAAGAAAGGCTAGCAGATCCTTTCTTAGGAGGGAGTCTCTATTTTCTTTTCCTAGCTTCCTCAAAAGCATGATGTAGCGACTTACTATTAATTAATAATGCGAGCTAGCATTTGGGGCTAATGTCTGTAGATGTGATACCTCCCGGTCAGAGACGGAGAATCGCTGTTATCGGATCTGGTAATAAACGTATGCTTAGTAGGGGGGGGGGCTGAACCGGCTTGCTTTTGGTACTAAATTCCTCCTCCACCCGAGCGTTTATTGCTTTCTTTCTCGACGAAGGAATTGATAGAGGCGAAGAAAAAGAAGTTAAATCTTGACCAGTTCGTATAGAAGTCAAGGGAAGAGTTTTCAAGGAACCAGCTCCTGGGGACTTCTATTAAGAACGGCTTTAGGTCTTAGTATGTGGTACAGCATATAGAGTCGTGAGACGCTCTACTTCCTCTTGTTCAGTTATCGATTCGCTGGCTGTTTCCGGCTCGCCCAGATGCTTTGCGAGACTGAAAGCTTCATTTTGTGTTCGGTTGCGTTATCTACCGCAAAGAGGGACTCCCCCTTTCTATTAGAACAGTGTTAGTTCGCTATTACTGCCGGTCAGGCCGACGATAATTCTATTCTGATATTGCTATGTGCGCCACTAGAGCTTTGATCATATGCTTTGAGCCGAGTCGATGAGTTTGAATATTCATTCGTGTACGTATGCCATGTAGATTGAAAAGGGAGAAGCCCTAACTGGGGGAGTATAAATAGCACACCAGATGGATCATTCAATAGAAAGCCGAAGGCGAAGAGTTAACACCTCCAAAGGGCGGGCTGGGTGAGAGAAAGCGTCCTTTGTTGATACTTAGTGTACACCGCCACCTACTGAAATGGATTAATAAACGTTGCTTTCTATTGCTTGTAGCGGCGTTGCTTCCTTTTGTTCACCGCGTGAAATCTTGAGAAAGAAGGCCTTGTGGGGCATCTCCAGCAGCGCCAAAGAAGGAAGAAGTAAAGTGGGCGAACGATAATCAGATAAATCAGAGTGTAGTAACCGCATTTCTTACAGCTGTAACCTTTCCCTATCGGTCGATCATCCGAGCATCCGATTCAATCCTCTCCTTTCAGTGATCTCCTCTTCGCTTAGCTCGAGTGATTGAATACCATAGCTACTAAGTGATGGAATACCGTTGCTTACGAGGACAAAAGGCCTGATAGGGAGAAGAATGTGAAATCGCTTGCTCGCAAGAGGAAGGAATGATTAGCTCAAGCCTATAGTATAGCGTTAGGGCACCTCACTCGGGGATTTTACCGATTGAAGCTTGCTTGTTAGAAGCTTTGGAAGTTTACTTGTTGCTTGTTGGCTCACTACACTAATAGGGTCACGAACGGTAAGAAGATAAAGAATAGTTCCGATTATTCTGATTCTGCAACTGTAATCAATTCTATTCTATTTAGCTTTTCATTCAAGTCTATTGGCAGTTCATTCTCTCTTGGCTCTCCGGAATATTCATTCAACATGTTGCCCTAGGTAGAATGGGAAAGGACTCTGTGAACGGATCGCCCAGGAGATGGTGATAAAGTTTCTTTAGCAAGAAAAGGGAAGTTACCTTTACTAAACAAGCAACAGACTGACTACTTACTAAGGATCCGAAGGAGAACAGTAAGCGATGGAATTGATTACTAAGCTGAATAGAAAGTCATTCGATACCTTCGCTTACAGAAAGATAAATAGTTAAATTGAAATAAAGGAACTATTCTTTATCTTCTTACTCAGGAGCTACCTTTTCCCTCTTTTTTTTAGACTGATTACCGAGTCTTCTATTCCTGTAAGGGGGAGTGGAGTGAGTTCATGGAGCGAGGTAGCCCCGCAGGGAACCCGGATAAATTAATCTATAGCTCAAGTGAAGTGACCAAAGAAGCAAGACTAAGCGCAAAAACAGAGATCGAAAACCCAGGACCAAAGTGTTTTCGTGTTATTAGCGTCTAGGCCGAAAAACTCGTGGCTAAGGTCCATGCACACTAGTTCAACGCGCTCACGTAAAACACACGAACTGAACTAGCAAGATTAGGGTTTGGTTTTTAAGACGGCGCAGACTCAAGGAAGAAGTTTGCTTCAAAGCTAGAAAGGCTTAATAAGCGCATCTCCAGTACACTGAGCTTACACCTTCTAAATTTTCAGCACATTTTTACGAACATTATTATTTATTATATTTTCATAAGTAGTAAAGATTTACAACTAGGGCTTTTCCCATACCATACATGCAAACATAAAAAAGAAAACCAAACAAAGATAGTTAGCATAGATAGGAGTCTATCTCCAGTAAGCATCCGGAGTAGATCTCAACTAAAAAAGACAAAGAACACCATACATTAAAACACACTACTTTGCGTCTACAGACACTTAAATCTTCTAGAAAGAGTCGACGGACCCTTTAGCTTACGCACACATAGACAAACCAGCCACACAACTAAACACAACATTACAACAAAGTAAACAAACAACATATTAAGTTAAAAGAAAAGCAAAAACAAAGGACTTCTTAGTAGTTTCCCCCAGGTCTCCTGCGGATGATGGAGGCCGCCCTGATAAGCAGCAATTCGCGCTCTCGGATGAGAACCCTCCTTTGTTCTTCCAGAGCGCGAATGTGGTCCCGGAGCTCTTGTATCCGCTTTACCAGGACCTCCTCCTCGACAGGAGGCATGTGCTCCCAGAAGGCAGCCAGGGTTTGCTCCTGCTGGAGCTTTGCGTTCTCTACATTAATAATTGCTTGCTCAATTTGAAAAAGCGTTAAAGTGGTAACTGGTGGATCCATATCTATCTCCCCTTGCTTTGCCAAATAGAGAAAGCAGCTTCTATTTATAGACGTGGGAAGCTCTAAGCGAAAAAAAAAGAGTCTTTCGTTTTTCGCGGGTATCGCCACGTGGCTTAATCCCGAAAACTCTTTCAGGAATAGAACTTAATAATATAGCGCACATCAGAGAAGAGAGTAACCCCCTTTATAATAAGAGAGGCCCCCTGCGTCCTTTCTTCATAGATGGAGCAATCCTCACTCGACAGCTCGAAAGCGGATCAGTACAAACCCACGTGATCCGTATTCGCTTACGTACCAGGCGTGCTTCGTCGTACCCTGACTACTCCTCTTTCACTGGCTTCTACTTGTCTTTTACTGGCTTATTTGTACCCAGCTTCATGATTGAACTCCCCTCGGCCAATCGTCACTCGACAGCAGCTCCGTCCTAGCGTAGGCTGAAGAAGTCAAGCCTCTGCCTCTATCGCTTGATTGAAAGGATCAGACACTTTCCCCTACTTTTGACAGCAGAACGAATTATATTATTAATATAAGTAAGGTAAACTTGCTTTTGCCGATTGCACTCGGATAGCGGCCTGGGCCGTCCTGGAATGGGAAAAAAATAAATTAGATGGACTGGACTTGGGCTTTGTTTGGAAAGCCAGGAAAAGGTGGCATTTCCGGGCCAGGGCTGAAAATGGATCTGAATGCTAACATTGGGCTAACCTTCACTCCAATAGAATGGGGAAACGAGCAGAAGCATATTTTGTCTGCCATCCCTCAGGGCAAATCCGTGTTCATCACAGGCTCTGCTGGGACTGGTAAAACCCTATTGCTTGAGGAAATAAATTACTGAAAAAAATTACCAATATGTGGTTTTGTCATACAAAAAGATCCAATTTGTTTGGACTCGTTAGGTTTGGCCCATTACCTTGAGTGAGGCCGAACGTGTACACCTTTTGTTATGAAGATGTGATCTTATCCACCGATGGGTCTTGTTCTAAGCCCAACCCTCTCGTCTTAGGGTAGGATATCCAGAAACCTTCAATCACGGGAACTTCCCCTTTTTGGTAGACAGCCTATGTTGGGCTGACTAAGCCCACTATCCTACCTAATAGGGTCCCATCTTGTGTCGGGTTAAGGGCGCTTAGTGGAACCCTATTTCTTAACTTGTAGTCTAGGGCTTTGCTTGGCATTGGGCTTCGATATAGCTTGCTTTCCTGGTTTTGGATTAAACCTCTCCTAATTCAGTCTATAGGCTTAGAATTTAGCCCAGAAAGAAACCTTTCTTAGCATCCAATTGCTCGACTCGATGGGTACTTCTAGTGGTTTGCCGGAGAAGCTCTTGTATTTCTTTAAGGAGTTGGTTAGTGGCATAGACACCTCTTAACTCTAAATCGAATATTAAAGAGACTAAAAAGATCGGGAATGCACATCTAAAAGGAGAGGAACTTCACTCGCAAAAAAGAAAAAGATAAACGATAGACAGAAAGAGAAGGAATAGCGGGCAAAGCGATTCCAATGCTTAACGAATGGACCAATCCAAGACTTGGAATGCTACCAGAATCGACAGCAGCTCTTACTAGCACGATACCGAAATGGCCCTTAGCCGACTAAAGGCTACAAGACTGCTTCTACACCTACTACCCTCACTCTCAGATAAAGACAGAACGGACAAGAACTACTTTTACATCCTCAAGCTAGAAAGAGGATAGGCTATTGGGGCTTCCTGCGAATTCTGTGGAAGGTAACAAGACTGTAGAATATTCGAGGGACCACAAAAAGGGGAAGTCAACTGTTGCCTCTAAAAGGGCCCGGATACCGCCTAAACCAGTGCAAGGTTGTATTCCCAAGGAAGCTAGCATAGCAATAGGGAATCCATCTAGTATTGACTAAGGAAAGATGGTGCTGGGGGGTCCCACTAAGGTGAATGTTATTGAACCTTCTCATGCAAAAAAGCCATGCAAAGAATTCCTTCTACGTCCATTGCTACTGTAAGACCACCAACAGGGGGAGATGAGCAACATGTGGGGCCTACACACTTGGAACAGCCTCGCCAAGAGTCTGCACAGGCCCAGGAGTTAGGTTCTTTTATGGAGCTTTTAAAACACCAGTTGCAGTAGGAAGACCCCCTGACCCAGGGGAAAACATCTGTCCTTATCGCTTTATAGTGCCACAAGAAGTGACAGAGGTAGAGGGAGAGGTCAATTCTCACTAAACGTTCCTCTAGTAAGGCACCATCACCAGCGCACATGAGAAAAGGCCAAGGAGAAGGTGAGAGGAAGGTTCAAACACCAGGCTACACAGCCCTAAACTCAAGCAATGATTTATTGTAGCTATTGAGTTTAGTACACCGTACTCAAACCTATACCCACTCTCATACCCTACGGTAAGTGAAAGGAAGCAGTACATTCCACTTTTTAGGGAGGAGCTGAAAGATAGACCTTCCTCTTTAAACATGGGGTGAAGTATTGGGGAGTTACACAGCCACTGTTGGTCTTATATCCCTACCACCAAGACCGGTAAGACCAACAGCTGCGGATTCAATAGCATCGGCGAGAGAGAGAATTCCTATTGAGTTAGCTTTCCTGGGGGAGAGGATATTCTATAAAGGCTATACCACGACCACCCCATAAGCTACAGCTTCCCCTGCCGGAGTTGTGCTTGGTGGAATTCACGCCTCAAATCATCCATCACTTTCTCACCGACCTTTACCCATGCTAAACGTGTCCCAGTTTACTAACGAACCGGTGACGTAAAGCTTCTATTCTCAATTTATCCTTTCTTCCCCTCTGCAGCCTCACAGTTGTCTTTGATTTTATTGCCCATCGATAAAGGAATGACTCTTGGTGAGCCAATGAGCTCAAATCAAGCTAGAGAACTTCCTGAACCAGATAGTGTGACGGCGGAACTTATTGCTATCTATCAAATCCCAGAGTTTAGTTAAGAACCTCGTAGGCCGGGAATGCCATCAAGAAGCCTTTTCCTCTCGGTGTCAGTGTCAGCCAAGTTAGCATCGGCTTCCCCAAAGCCATAATTTTCAGCTGATGACATTGATGAGTGATCCAACAGTCTTGAGTGGTAGTTCTCAAAGGAGAAGGGATCCGAGGTACTAAGTAGCTATGGAATGAAGGCGAACTAAAAGCTTTCTCCCATTCTCCTCCAGGCTCTCCTCCACGAGTGGCGTACTCTGATATGAGTAGATCAGATCAGAGTACCGCGCCAATGTCGTTTAAGACAGCTGAGTTTGACAGACTCTGTACGGGAAGAAGGGCGGGGACACTCATAAAATTCTTCTTATTAATCACAGGTATGAGTTTTAGGGCGACGGGCCTACGCCTACTATTAGAAGTGCCCATCCTTCTCTCAGGTATTCTTTCGACCGCGTCTAAAAAAAGAAAAAACTTGACCTTTTTAAAGACATCCCTCGAGCTCCGCAGCTTTAACACCGGATGGAAGTACGGTCAGATGAATAGAACCAATACTATCTCAGCGACTATAGGTCGGTTGACGGCAAGGAAGGAAGTTAAGTTTTCCCCTATCCTGTATGATTTATAAAAGTAGGGTCTGTAGGCAAGTCTATTGACTTGTTACCATTTCTCTCCGCCATTCAAAGAGAAAGACCCGGCGCATCTCTTCCCTCTTCGAGCCAACCGTTCACTTCCTCTAACGAGCGAGTAAACAAAGTTAACCACTTACTACGTTCTTTCAGAACCTTAGATTCCATGAAATCAAATAATGATCCTCAGGAGCAAGAAGATGCTCCCAAGCGACCCCGGGGATCCAGCTCACTATCCGCCGTTATCCCTTTCCATTCCTACCCTATTCTCCATTCTTATTAGGCAGTCGCCATCACAATCGGAGTTCAGTTCCTCCTTCTCGCAATTAGAATCTAACTCGGAACCGTAAATCTCAACTGGAAGACTATTTGACATGGAAGAGTCACTGCCTAGGCGTACAAAAATATCCTTATTGTGGTATGCTCCTATATCATCCTACTGATCTTTTTTCGACAGCGCACTGACGGTGATATGCCTTGAACTTTTTGAAATGATACGCCACGACTGGAAAGGGGCTTGCTAAAGCCCATAGGCCTGTGCAGACGTGAGGAATGTATTCTTTCTTTCTCAGGCGGGGCGGAAAGACTCCGAAGTTGCCGAAAATCGTCCGCTATTAGATAGATGCGCCTTATCCGGTCTTTGCGGAATAACCGCAGTTGGTGGTTTAGTAAGGGCATTAGGAAAAGGCGTAACCGCTGTTTGAGAGATAACTAGTTACTTTATTACCTAAAGTTCACTTATTTGTAGCCTACCACTAGCTTTTTATTTTTTGGAGGAAGCTAAGCCAAGTCCAAGATTATGCTGTAAGGCATCGATTTCCGGCCGATTGCCTTCTGCAAAGGTCTCATATTCTTTGACAGATTCTCTATAAAGAGTACGGTACGGATGAGAAGAACAGATAAGGGTCTTGCCCGATCTTCCCTTTACAGGTAGGATATGTGTTCGATAGGAACGTCCTAAAAATGTGGGGCGCGTTCCGTCTATATCAGTTAATATGCTGCTGGAGTTGGATTCTTTGAGCTGTTAAACAATAGATACATGGGGGTTTTAATAACGCCAGATCGGCACATCAATAGCAGCAGACGCAGAGGAAGAAATCCTTGCTCTTCGGGCTAAGATGCTGACTTTGCCGTGGAAAGAGTAATGAGAGGAAAGCCTTGACCTTCCCTTGTTCTACCCTTCGAACTCGGAGATTGAAAGGTGATTGAAGAAGATCACTCTATGCAGCGACAGAGGCAAGATCTCTATATGTTGATAGGACTGAGTCCCCCTTTAGAGATAGGGGGAGAGATAAAGCAATCGGCAGGGAGGCATTACTCCCACACGGAAAAAAAACGTGCAACCAACCTTTCCTTCCTCCTCTTCTGGGCATGTCTGACTAGTGTAATCAGTCCCTTGCTTTCCTTCCCCGCTGTCACTTCGCCGGAAAGAAGTTCCTTCTAATTAGATAAGGGATATGCTTTTGTAATAGCAATTGGATGCTTTCTCAACACGGATTCCAAGGCTTATTCACCATCAAGCGCGGTAAGAGCTGCTATTTACTCAAGAGCGGCTAGTCTTGCAGCGGCAACTGCTTGAGCTCCTACTCTCACTGCGGTTACGAAGACAGCAAAGGGATATTTAAAAGAGGGAGCACAAGAGCTCTGAGTCATCCAACAAGGCTTACTGGAAAAGACTAGAAGAGTAAGGTCATCAGTCCCAGAGCCTATGAGTGCAATGCAAACAGCACTGATTCACCAGAAAGACCGTGACGGTTCATGTCCAGCTCCTTCTATTCTATAGTTCCTTCCCCCTTTCCTTCACCACCAGCTGGAGCGCAGTCTTCGCCGGTCTCAAGGTTATCAACAAGACAAGACCGATAACGTGGCTACGAGCTCTTTCCTTACTCAGACAGACCCCAACCCCAAGCGGGCACGGTGACAAGACTTTGATGCGGGGTTCGGAAGATAGGCTTGCAACGGATTCAACCGATCGATTCCCCGTGGCATATAAAGATTGGCGAAGCATAAGGTTAGTAACATCGGTGCTGATAACTTCCTTTTGTCCTTCGGGGGTGGGCTTTGTAGGAGTTGGGCGAGATGCAAGACTTTTTCCTCAAGGAGTTAGAGCAGAAGTTGTTTACTCGTATAAAAGAATAAGACCGGCTTACCATTCTATTAAATAAAATTAAAGGGTTGAGAGTGGATTCCTTTCTTCAATGCATTCCACCGAGGCGACTAGGGCACCTTTTTTGTAAGAGACGCTCAGCTCAAGCCAACTTCTATCAGTTCAGGCGGAAGGTCAGGGGGAGTGGTACAATTAGGCCTTCCCTTCGGTATGCTATATCAGTATGTAAAGTTAATTTCTCTCGTAGGCCCGCTTTTGAAACTTCTGGTTTGAGGGACTTCACCGCTAACGAGCATCGATAAGCTGTCGCAAGCAATCAAAGCGATTCCCTTCCTTATTCTAATAGAAAAGGTAATCCGGGCCCTCCCCCTGTCTACAGCTATGCTATCTCTATCACTGCTAAGGTCAGGTTTTTTTTGCTGGATCAGATATGGAGATTTCAGCCCTTTCCTTCCTTGTTTGCATTCCAGGTTGGTTCTAAAGGGTTGGAAAATGGAATCAAACAAAAGGTCAGATAGGCCTCCCGTCCCATTATATTTCCTAAGACAAGATCCGTCGTGGTTCGG